GCGATTTTGCATGCATATATAAGGACAAGTAATGTTTGACCTACCCCTAACGGTCAAAGCGAGCCCTATTCTGAATAAAATAGGTTTTAAATAAAATGGATCTCCCCAGGTAGGATTCGAACCTACGACCAATCAGTTAACAGCCGACCGCTCTACCACTGAGCTACTGAGGAAAAAAGAGGGTTAGATCCGATAGACGTTAAAGACTCTTGTTCTTTGGACCGACCCATGAACATGCATGAACTATTGAGAAACTAAATAAGGTTTTTCCGTAACTCTTGGAACTTTGTGTACACCCCACCCTAGAGTTATTGAACTATAAATACAATAAGATCTATTATTATTATTACTACCATTCAATTCTTTTCTTACTTTAAAAAGTTATAATTCGATTATATAGAAGCTTGAAATAAAGAGATCATTTTTAGATTTAGATAAAGGAGGATTGGCGGGTGAAAATAGCAGTTTACGGAAAAGGCGGAATCGGTAAATCAACGACTAGTTGTAATATCTCAGTCGCCCTAGCAAGACGTGGTCAAAAAGTGTTACAGATTGGGTGTGATCCCAAACACGATAGTACTTTCACTCTTACAGGATTTCTAATACCTACAATTATAGATACTTTACAATCCAAAGATTATCATTACGAGGATATTTGGCCCGAAGATGTAATTCACAAGGGTTATGGAGGGGTGGATTGTGTGGAAGCAGGGGGTCCACCCGCAGGAGCCGGATGTGGAGGATATGTGGTGGGAGAAACTGTGAAGTTGTTAAAAGAATTAAATGCATTTTACGAATATGATATTATATTATTCGATGTATTAGGCGACGTGGTTTGTGGAGGTTTTGCCGCTCCATTGAACTATGCAGATTATTGTATAATAATTACAGATAATGGATTCGATGCATTATTTGCAGCTAATCGTATTACTGCCTCTATAAGGGAAAAAGCTCGTACACATCCACTCCGATTAGCAGGCTTGGTTGGAAATCGTACATCTAGAAGAGATCTTATCAATAAATATGTAGAAGCCTGTCCAATGCCCGTAATAGAAGTATTACCTATTATCGAGGATATCCGAGTTTCCAGAGTAAAGGGTAAAACCTTATTTGAAATGGTTGGATCTGAACCATCCCTTAACTATGTGTGTAAATATTATCTAGATATAGCAGATCAAATATTGTCCCAACCAGAAGGTATTGTCCCAAAAGAGATTCCAGATCGGGAATTATTCAGTTTACTCTCTGATCTTTATCTAAATCCCATTGGTGGTGGGGGACAGAAAAAAAAGAATCAGGAGAATTTACTTGGGTTTACGAGAATTTAGAATCAACAATTAATTCACAATTCGTTGTAAATTTGATTCTTTCTTCTTATTATCCTTTTTATTCATTATTTCTTTTCCTTATTTATCCCCAGCCATTTATTCTTCCCCTCCCTATTATGCCGGCCAAAATTGATGAAACTATAACTTTTGAATGTGAAACGGGTAATTATCATACTTTTTGTCCCATTAGCTGTGTATCCTGGTTGTATCAAAAGATTGAAGACAGTTTCTTTTTGGTAGTGGGCACAAAAACATGTGGTTATTTTTTGCAAAATGCACTTGGAGTTATGATTTTTGCAGAACCCCGCTATGCAATGGCAGAATTAGAAGAAGGGGATATCTCGGCCCATTTGAACGATTATGGGGAATTGAAAACGCTTTGTATTCGGATAAAAAAAGATAGAGACCCCAGCGTCATCATATGGATAGGCACTTGTACTACAGAAATAATAAAAATGGATTTGGAAGGTATGGCACCCAAGTTGGAATATGAAATTGGAGTACCAATTTTAGTGGCAAGAGCAAATGGACTGGATTATGCTTTTACTCAAGGGGAAGATACTGTGTTAGCTGTAATGGCACATCGTTGTCCAGAACAGGAATTCCCCGTTGGTGAATCAAAAAAAACTAGAACAAAAACAAATTTATTCCCTTTTCCTCTTCTTAAGGAAAAGAAATTGGTAGAATATGCAAATCATCCTCCCTTAGTTCTTTTTGGGTCTTTACCTTCGAATTTGGTCTCTCAACTTAATACAGAATTAAGACGCCAATTCATCAAGGTATCGGGTTGGTTGCCCGCTCAGAGATATGCCGATCTTCCATCACTGGGTGGTGGAGTTTATGTTTGTGGCGTTAACCCATTTTTGAGTCGTACAGCAACAACTTTGATAAGACGAAAAAAATGTGAATTAATCGTAGCTCCTTTTCCTATTGGTCCGGACGGAACGCGTGCTTGGATCGAAAAGATTTGTCCTGTATTTGGTATTGAGACCCAGAGTCTAGAGGAAAGAGAGGAACGGATATGGGAGAGTTTAAAGGATTATCTTGATTTGGTACGCGGGAAATCTGTATTTTTCATGGGAGATAATCTCCTAGAAATATCTCTAGCAAGATTCTTAATCAGATGTGGTATGATCGTTTATGAAATTGGTATTCCATATATGGATAAACGGTATCAAGCTGCTGAATTAGCACTTTTAAAAGATACATGTATAAGAATGTGTATACCAATACCACGAATTGTGGAGAAACCAGACAATTCGAATCAGATACGACGTATGCGCGAGCTACAACCCGACTTAGCCATCACCGGAATGGCTCATGCTAACCCGTTAGGGGCGAGAGGAATTGGTACTAAATGGTCAGTTGAATTTACTTTTGCCCAGATTCATGGATTTGCCAATGCGAGAGATGTACTTGAATTGGTTACCCGCCCTCTACGACGTAACGAAAATTTAGATAACTTGGATCGGACCACCCTGGTCAGAAATACAAACGAGTTCTATACCAGTACTCCTACTCCTAGATAAAATAACAGAGAATATTTGTATTAATAGCATATGTATATATCCAGATGTTATAATATCTATTCAAAATCGATTTTCTATTTTCAATATGTTAGATATTGGAATCTATTCTGTTAAATCAAATTTATGGATGTATAAAATGATAACTATTCCTATCTGTATCTCCCATATATATATGGGGGATACCAGATCTATTTATTCTATTCCTATTTCCCATTCTTTTATTTCGATCAAAAAGGAGTTTCGATATGGTAAGAGTACTTGGTCTACTATGGGATCCATTATCATCATGGATAGAAGTCTCAGGTCCGATCATTTTATTTGGGCTATATTATGGATTTCTCACTACATTGCCTTTTGGTCCTTCTAAAATATATTCCATGAGATCTTTCTTTTTGGGAGAAACTCTCTATGGTATAATAGCTATAAGTGGTTCTATTACGGGACAATTAATAGTCTTTTTGTCCATGTACTATTCGCCCATCTATGCAGCGTTGTGGAAACCTCACGCAATAACTTTATTGGTCGTACCATACATGTTTTTTCGTTTTTATAAAATGAACAAAGAACCTTCAAGTTCTGAATCTCTGCACCCCATAAATTCGATCAACAATCCAAAAATTATAAGTCTATTTATGAGTGGTCTAATTCTTCAATTGTGTAATCCCATTATTTTAGCAAATCCCGTATTAACAAGACTGGTGAACCTCTTTCTTTTTCGTTACGGCGGTAATATATCATTTGTGATAAGTAGTTTTTGCGGTTGGTTGGGTGGTCATATTCTATTCATAATTTTGACAAAATTGGTATCTTTCCGTATAGAACGTAATTCACCTATCAATTATACTATATTAAAACGTTATATCCATCGAACCTTTAGTCTACTTCTTCTTTCTTATTGTTCATTCTATTTAGGTAGAGCTCCATCACCTTTTCTTAAAAAGAGAAATAATGACGCCAAAAATGATCGCTCTGTGACTAGCCACTCTGTGGCTATAGATGATATCTCTGTGGCTATAGATGATATCTCTGTGGCTATAGATGATAGCTCTTTGGCTATAGATGAAGATGATAGCTCTTTGGCTATAGATGATAGCTCTTTGGCTATAGATGAAGATGATAGCTCTTTGGCTATAGATGAAGATGATAGCTCTTTGGCTATAGATGATAGCTCTTTGGCTATAGATTCAAAAAAAATTAAAGGACTTAAGAAGGAAGAAAAATTATCATGGTTCAAGCGACCATGGCCCATTATGTTCTTTGATCATAATAGAGCTTATCGGCCAATACGATATATCGGGAATAGCCCATTTACTCGACTAGGTCCTGTGAGGACCGAAGTCTCTCAATATTTTTTTGGCACATATTTGAGTGATGGAAAACAAAGAATCTCTTTTACGTTTTTACCTAGTGTATTGGTTCTTGGGGAAAAGCTCGATAAATATAGATATCTTTCAGGTATTTCTTGCTCATCTGAGGATCCTTATCATAGATGGATCCATACCATTAAAAGAAGAAGAGATTATTTAGGGAATGAATTTTTGGATCGAGTGAAAGCTCTAAGCAATGGATCTCCTGTTGGAAATGTTATGGAAAGTAGAGTTCAATTCTCCAATTCTGAGGGAGATTCTTTTACTGAAATGTATGATCCATTCCTTAATGGGGCATTCCGTGGAACAATTAACAAAATTGAGTCCCCCCGAATGCTGAACGATTCGATCATTTCGAATCTTTCGGATTTTACAGAGGTATTTATGAAAGACCGTAAAGAGGGATTACCAAATGATCCATTTGGGCATGGGTACCATATCTCTCATCATTGGCAGGAATTGGAACACGAAAGCTTTCGACTACCCTGGGAACCCTTACCTACAGATACTGTTCGTTCGCTCATTCCGATCACTAAATCATCGAAAAGAGTAAAAGTTGAACCTATTTCGAAACGGCTTTTAGCAGAACGAATAATTCCAAATCAAGCAAGGAAGATCTTTGAAGAATATTTGTCGAATATAGATTCTTCGGATATAGATTATTCTTTTGGTAACCTGATCTATCCAAAAGATTTGTTGGAAATGCCTTCTGATCAGATTCAAGAGATCTATGCAAAAGAGGATGATTCGTTGATACATTTATTGTGGTTGGAAATAGCCCTTCGAGTAGCCTATATAGATATTGTACCGGAAATTGCTTCATGTAATGAACGAATCTACACAAACTATTTGGTAAATATTTACAGCCGAATCGACGGTAGAAACGTTGCACCCACAGGTACCATAAAATGGGAATTGATTCTTTATCTTTTTACTACGGAAGAAAAGGTTACTTCGGAACAGAATTTACTTTTCGAGTCTTTGGCGCAACACGAGTGGACAATACTACGGAAATTTCGTGGAAATGTATCTACGGATGATTCAACGCAAACAAAAGATTTTATTACCCTTTACAGGGAAATACTATTAAAAGAACCTCTCCAAATTAGAGAGATCCGGAAACATGTGCCTCGATGGTCCTCTGGTTTGATGATGGGCGACTATGATGAGCTAACCGCAGTTTTAGCCACAACGAATAGGGTTCGTTCAAGAAAGGTCAGAAGTACGCTGACTTTTCGTCTTGGGCAAAGAAAAATAGTTATGAAACGTTATTTTCCCGAGTCAGATTATCGCCGGTCCTTAATCGTAGGATCCATACGTGCTCAAAGACGTAAAATTATGATATGGAAGGGGATACAACCGAATGTACATTCCTTTTTCTTTTTGGTAAGAATGGAAATACCCACTTATCCTAAAGATTATTACGACACGCCCGATTCTGATAGAGTTTATACAGAACAAATCAAGAAAGAAATTAGGAAAAAAATCCAGAGATCCAAAGAATTTGAGCCGGTCCCCTACAGTCTGACAATCGTTGAGTCCTTATGTGCACTGTGGTCGGAATTGAACCATTTAAGAGGTTTATTATTAGTGGCTCAATCAATTCTTAGAAAACGTATAATATTACCATCGCTTATAATAGCCAAAAATATTGGTCGTATATTAATATTTCAAGTCCCCGAATTTTCCGAAGATTGGGAAGAAATGAGGAGAGAAGTGCATATAAGATGCGCTCCTGATGGTACCGAATTTTCCCAAACAGAATTCCCAGACAAATGGAAAAAAAATGGTATGCAGATAAAGCTTCTATTTCCTTTTCGTTTGAAGCCTTGGCATAGATCCAAACCCCGATTTGAAAAAAGATTGCGTTGGAGTTATTTAACGACCCTTGGATTGGAAACTGACGTACCTTATGGTGATCCAAACCCAAAGCTAGGGCCTTTTTCCCAATTTTTGAAACCTATCTTCAAAAAATTGATCTTCAAAAAATTGAAAAGAGGATTTCTCATTTTCAAAAGATTGAAAAGAGGGTTGAGGAGAGAATTTATTATCTTCAAAAAATGGAAGAGACGATTGATGGGATCTACAGGAATAGGACGCGTTCCACGAGTTAGATATATAGACAAGAGTGAACTGAATGACCGGATACAAAATAAATTACTGAGTGAGACTACCTCTATGGGTAGTGCAAATGATTCACCAGAAGTTAATGATCAATTTGGATATGGAACCCGAACAATTAATGTTAAAGATCCAGATGATCGGACGACCACAATGAAGGAACGGATCGAATCTATCGCGATCATAAATAGCTCTCCTATAACTAGAATGTCTCTGGTGGATTCAGAGATTAATACCGGATCGAAGGGGAGTTTTAATATGTCGGGATCAACATTAAAAAAGCGATTGGTTCAGATTCGGCGAATACCTGGTCGATTTCGAAATAAAAGTGTCCAATTAATCCGAAAAAGCTTCTATTCAATGAAATTTTTGAAACTTTTTATCAAAAATGACCGAGATCTTTTACCAAGTGTTATTCATTTCATCGGGTCAAATATTCAATTTTGGATTCGATCCGCTTGGATCCGATCCACGGGGAATATAGCAACAATTTACGGACGAATATTCATTCTCAATAATGATATTTCAAGAAGAAATAGAGATAAAATTACCAACTACTATTTGATCAACGAAAAAATACAAGATTTTGAAATTCGTCCTGATCGAAACATGTGCTCAATGTCCCAAGCATATGTATTTCACAAGATATGGCAGATAAAGACAATGAACAGGTCCTATTCAAAGTATTTATTAGAATCTCGAGCCCAAACATCATATCCCTTGATAAAAAATAAGATCAAAGAATTCTTAGATATACAAAGAATATTGGATCACGAGAAACCACAAGATCTGAAGGAGAATGACTGGAAACAATGGTTGAAATGTTCTGACCGGTACCATTTATCCCCACAGATATGGTCTAGTATAAACCCACGGAAATGGAGAAATAGAGTCAGTAAGCAATGTACGTGCTATGAAGAACGATTAATTCCCTATGAACAACAAAAAGATTCTATATTTGCAGCTGTGATGGAACCTTCTTTGAAACTACTTCGGAAAATGAACAAACGTTACAGATACGATCTCTTATCATATAGTTATCTCGATTCGACAAAAGATTCGGATATTCTCAATTCGACAAAAGATTCAGATATTCTCAATTTGGCAAAAGATTCAGATATTAACGAACCACCAGTACAACCTGATATACCAAATGATCAAGATATTACCGATCGTGAAGGAATTCTCAGGAAAAAGTTGATTCGTGATATCCTCGAGGAGGATTGGAAGGGTACCGATTTCAATATCGTGAATGGTCATCGTTCTATTATTGATATTTACGATGCTATACGTTCTTGTACTTACAATCATACAACAATGATTGACAGGCAGAAGACTGATTTTATTACGAATCAGCAGGGGATTGATGAGGCGCGAAAAGACAATGTTAGCATTATGGATTCTCCGGAAATCGAGAAGAGAGGATCCGGATTAGATCTAAAATTCTGGTTATTCCCGGAACTTTTGGGAATCCATAATATATATGACACTAAATCGAAGCCCGTACCAAGAAAATCGTTTTTACGAGAAGAACGAGACCGGAAAAAGATGGAGGAAGAAGAACGGAAGGAAACAACAAATGTTATGGAACAAGGAATAGGTGCTAGATCATATGTTCAGAACAAAAAAGGAAAAGAGCATAATCGGAACGATGAATATGGTGAAGTAGAAGACCAACAAACTGGTGAAGTAGAAGACCAACAAATTGGTGAAGTAGAAGATCAACAAACTGTTGAAGTAGAAGATCAACAAACTGTTGAAGTAGAAGACCAACAAATTGGTGAAGTAGAAGATAAACAAACTGGTAAAGTAGAAGATAAACAAACTGGTAAAGTAGAAGATAAACAAACTGGTAAAGTAAAAGATCAACGAACTCATAAAGTTCTTGTTCAATACAAAACGGTACAAGCTATAGGGGAAGAAAGTGTATTAAAGCTGTCGAATATTTGCAGGGTTATGTCCGGAATTAAGGATACAGACCAATATCTTTGGACCAATATCCAAGAGCGAAATGTTAACCTGAATCTAATGTTCCTTCTTCTGAAGAAGGATAGCAATGAAAATGAAATACGGGAAGATGATCTTATTCAGGGGGATGTTCCGAGAAAGGTAAGCAGCGGAAATGAAATATGGGAAGATAAAAAAATAATAGTCTCCGAACCATATCGTTTATCAAGCATACCGAATGACCAATTCCTGATGTATAAAATCATAAGTATTTCATTGAAGTTTCAAAATAGAGCTCGGGAATGGATGGATGGAAATCTTTATGATGGATCTGTGCAACGCGGGGAAATTATGGGGGATGGAAAAAACATTTTGAGTTCCCTCAATTTAGAAGATATTTTGCTTCCAAAACGTCGCAGAGAATTTAGAATCCTGAATCGGTTTGATCCAGAAAACGATCATGCGGGATTTTCTAATGGAAAAGAAATAGACATACAAAATGACGAAGAACTCATGGGAAGAGACCAACATCTTAGCGCAGATACAACACAAAAAATTAAACGTTTTCTTTGGCCTAGTTATCGATTAGAGGATCTTATTTGCATGAATAGATATTGGTTCAATACAAATGATGGGAGTCGATCCGCAATGTTGAGAATACGTATGTATCCCCTAACTTTCAATTGATAGATTTTTTGTTTTAATTACGTTTTCATCGAAAGAATAGATTTATTCAATGGAGTTTCAGGATATCGCCAAAATTGAACCAATCTGTTCGTTTCATCAATGTGAAAACATTCTACCTCTCGTATCGTATTTTGCCATAGGTCCAAAACCAGATATTCCTCCAAGAAGATAGAAAGAATCCGACCAATTTTTATTCAATAGAAATGGTCGGAATGAATCAGAATTCTTATATGGACCATGAAAATGAAAGAATGGATCTAATTCTTTTTTCTGACTCGAGAAAAAAAAAAAAAAAAAAAATTCCATTCAACTCCGGGAAAATTTGTTTTTTTATGATCAAGAATTTATCCATTAGTTCGTCTCTGATTCCTGATAAACAGAGAGGATCTGTTGAATCTCAGGTATTTTATTTAACCAATCGGGTCCTAAGACTTACCCAACATCTGCAATTGCATGGAAAAGACTATTCTTCCCAAAGAGGTTTGTGGAAAATTTTGGGCAAACGTAAGCAACTTTTGGTTTATCTCTACAAGAGGGATAAACTTCGTTACGATGATTTAATCGGTCGATTAGGTATTCGTGGGCTAAAAACCCGTTAATTTGAAAGTTTTCAATTCCCATTTTTAGAGATCCCGAATCCCAATTAGTCGTTCTTTTTTTCTCATTTATAATATGATCATGCTTGCTACAGAGAAAGACCCCCTGATGGTAAGTATGGGTTCTCATTATCCATCGATGCACGGTGTTCTTCGACTTATTACTAGATAGTCAAAATGTTATTGACTGTGAACCTCTACTCTATCAGATTATTTACATAGGGGGAAGGATTGATAAAATTGTTTCTAATCGAACAATTGTTCAATATCTCCCCTATGTAACAAAATGAAATTATTTAGCTACTATGTTCGCAGAGGCAATAACGGAACGGTAAGCCGAAAAGATCGATCGGGAAATATGTATCCCAAAGGGATAGCTCTAGCAGAGTGATTATGCTAGAGTTGGGTTGTATAGCTTCTCATTTTTTATAGCCTGGGCTTTTAATAGCGGATATTGGTGCGCAAACTCTCTCTTCTTATATTTTCCACAAACTCCCTTCTCTCATATTTTTGTAGAGGGGGACATGATCTTATATATGATCTATTTCTGCTACAGGTATACAAATGATGCATAATCATTATATCACATGAATTATTTACTTAGACTATTAAATATCCCTATAACAAATTGATACCATCCCCATCAGAACGATTTCGTGGATGAATACACTTAGGATTCTTTCAAAGTATTGCTTGTGGAGTATACATGTATGTCTGATCAATCTACCCATTGTTGATTGGAAATTTGGAAGATATATTGGGAAAACTATTGGGAATTTAGAATCTTTTTTTTTTCCATGAATTTGTATCTTTCATGGAAATTATGTCAAGTATTGTCCCACAAATTGTCTTTCGATGATTGAAGAATATGAACTACCGACCTATGATCGTCATGAATTTCATTATGATGATATGGTTCCGGGACGTTTACCGATATCAGTAATTGAATGAAGACTCGATCGAGCATACACTTATTCGAGTTCGAAGTGCTTTCTTCATTATCTATTGGTATTTATCTGGTCACGATTCAGAACAGAGCACTTATGTGTTGCCAATACTGCATGCGGTCGATCCAAATCCAGTAGCATTTTTTCATTATCTTAGAATATAGTCGGCGAGTAAAGGGAGACATTTTTTTGTTATAGCTATTGCAGCCGCCGAAGCAGTTATTGAATCAGCTACTGTTCTGGCAATCGTATCATATAATCGACTCGTATCGATCAATTTCATTTGTCGAAATGGTGATAGAGTATCATATATATGATCTATAGATTAGGAATCAATATATCTATTTCTATCCAAAAAGATCATGGGTATATCTCATAAGATTTATCTATTCTATATGACCAGAATCTCTCGAAATCTATATAGTATTATGATCGATCAAAAACATGATGAATACATCCATATAAAACTCATTATGAAAATGACCTGTCACAATTGGACCATATTCGGGGTGATCTGGAGGGATCGAAATGGGACAAATATCTTTGTTCCATTGAAAAAATAAAGAACCTTAACATATTGGTTCCAAACATAATTGATAGTACAATTATCGATTCGTTTTATATTCATAATATCCCGTTATTAGCCATCTTTATTGGGCATATATTAGAAGATTTGGCTATATATGATCTTATCAATTTAAAAAACTTTTTACTAACTAATGGAGATCCAATGGCACATTCGGTCAAAATTTATGATACATGTATTGGTTGTACCCAATGCGTACGAGCTTGTCCCACAGATGTATTGGAAATGATACCTTGGGAAGGATGTAAAGCTAAGCAAATTGCTTCTGCTCCAAGAACAGAAGACTGCGTAGGTTGTAAGCGGTGCGAATCCGCTTGTCCGACAGATTTCTTGAGTGTACGTGTTTATTTATGGCATGAGACGACTCGCAGTATGGGTCTAGCTTACTAATCAATATGCACAATAAAAATGGTGAAATCCATCTCATATTTTCAATTTTTTTTTTTCTCCACTGATAAAAACCTTTATCATACTTGATCCAAGATCTCGAGTATGGGTTTTTATCAGTGGAGAGAGAGATGGAAAGTCTCTTCCATCTCTATAATTAGCGAATTACCTTAGCTCGATCCAAAATATTTGTTAGTTCGCCCATATCTGCAGATTCCTTAATGCTTTTATTTCCCCTCCCATAGAGGGAGGGAATGAGCTGATTCGATGGTATACTCTAGGTATTTGTTTACTAGAACTCCTTTTAATTACCTATACATTCCGTCCGTTACTATTTCCAATTCGATAATGAATTGATCCAATTCAAAAAAGAAAGATTATAACTGGATAGATCTTATTTATTTTCATTGGAGACTGGGAATTAACGGACTTTCCATTGGACCTATTTGACGGAATTTCTTACCACTTTGGACATTTCAGTTGCTTGGCTAGTTACTCAAAATCCTCGATTTTTTTTTTTTCATTTACTAATTCATTTTAACAATGTACAGTGACCAATTAGGATCATTTGCTTCTCGAGATATTCTAGTTTTCTTTCCTATGCGGGAACTGCAATTTCCCTTCACCCACTTCTATCCGTGCGGAGGGGGGGGGGGGGGAAAGACGTGTATATTTGGCCACAAAGTTCATTTTGTACACTGCAGGTGGTTCTATCTTTCCCCTAATCGGAGCGAGAAGTATGGGTCTCCAGGGATCTTATGAACCAACATTAGGTTCATAAATATTGGATAAGAACTATTATCCCGTAATACTAAAAATAATATTATTATTAGGGTTCTTCATCACTTATGCAATCAAATCGCCAATTTTTCCCTTACATACTTGTTGAAATTAGAGGGTATGGGTTAATCCGAACATGGAATTGCTACCTCATGCTCATTTTATATTTATTTTCGCTGTGGTTGGTAATGATAGGAGCGGTTAAAATCGTCTATGCAGCTCCAGTTTCTCTGGGTCAACGGAATTGGAAAGGGAGGATAGTGTTCAGTATCCCGTATGGGTTTTGTAATTTTTGGTTCCATGGCAGATACAGGTCCCAATGGATCCTTTTTCAAACGATCTATCATGGATCAATTGGTACGGCACTTGAGAGATTAATGGAATGAAATGGAGCAAATAAACAATTCAATTCTTTCTCTTTTTTTTTTTCTAATATAGTTCAAGTTATTTCAAGTAATGATTCCATCATTCTATAATAAATCTTTGAAATAACTTGGACCAGTTATTGATGTCACTTATCAATTACATAAAGGAACTGGATCGAATCTATTCTTTTTTCCCTCCGGGAATTCGGTCCATTTATGGTTCTATGTTAGATCAACCATCCATAGCTGTGTAACCCTATTCCTAATAGATCGACCCCCAAATAACGGATCCAAACTATAGAAAATCCTAAAGAAGCCACAATTGCCGGTTCCTTACCCTGCCAACCCTTATTCATTCTAGTATGCAGATAAATTGCGAATATGGTCCAAGTAATTAATGCCCAAGTCTCTTTTGGATCCCAGCTCCAATAAGATCCCCATGCTTCATTGGCCCATATTGCTCCAGAAAGAGTACCTATGGTTGAAAGAGAAAAACCGGGACCAATCGCACGATAACTCCAATGATCTAATTGTTTGATCAATTGACATTTACGATAATTCGTTGATGAAAAATCAAAAGTGTATTGCAAATCACTTTTGATTTTTTCATGTGAATCAAAATTTTCATTGGGAAGAATGGATCGGGAAAAGAAATTGTCCATCGCACCGAGAAGAACCTGTCTATTTACTCCGGACATAATAACTAGAAGAGCTATTGATGCTAGGGATCCACATAAAAGGGTTACATAGCTAAACAATATCATACTTACATGCATCATTGACCAATGAGATTGTAGCGCGGGTACTAACATTCCGGATCGTTGCATTTCCTCCGGAAGACCTAAAGTAGCAAAACCATGAGTTAACATAGCACTCGGCGCAGTAATTGCACCTAACCACCGATCATCTTGGCTCCGTATTTCTAGAACTATATGGAGCACGGATGAACTCCAGGAAAGGAACATGAATGATTCGTACAAATTACTCAACGGTAAATGTCCCGAATAAAACCAACGAGTAATTAATAATCCCGTTGTACAAAGAAAAGTAACTATCATGCCCTTTCCTCCCGAACTGCTTAGTCCTTCAATTCGATAAACTAAGGTTCCCCAATAAATGAGAGTTACAACCAAAATGAGAGAAAAAGAGATGTGAGCCAATATATGTTCTAAAGTTATGAATATCATATTCAACCCATTTATTCATTTTATTTCCAAATGAGATCTATGATGGAAAGATAAGTTTTATTTATCACAATGGAAATAGGAAGAAGTTATTGAGGGGATCTTATTTTAAAAATGCCGCCACTCGGATTTGAACCGAGATGCTCTCGCACTGCTTCCTAAGAGCAGCGTGTCTACCAATTTCACCATGGCGGCTTCGTAGGGACCATACTAGCTTATTTACACCAGATCGTCAATGTTATGGAACGTGTCTAGCAGAGGGAGTAATCTGTGAATATAACGTCCAAATAAAATATAAGTTCGGGCATTTACATTTGAATCAATTTTATGTTGGTTTATGATTATAACGGAGCATGGCGCAGCTTGGTAGCGTGCCATCTTGGGGTGATGGAGGTCGTGGGTTCAGATCCCACTGCTCCGAAAGAGAATAATAAAATAGTCACATGCGTTATCGGACAAGGAATATCTTTCAATTTTTGCTCACGATGGGAAGAATCGGAGCAGCTAGATTCCAAACAATAAAGAGAGATACATAGTTATATCATAACTTTCCAATCTTTTTGATTGGTTTGAGCATATACATATCTAGAATAAAACTATGTTTCTGATCCATGATCTCCCATATGATTATTCTCCAATATTTTGTTGGACTTTCTAATTTTAGGGAAGACATCCAAATATATTGATAGCTCACAATAATATGACATACGGGTTAATATACAGGCTGCTAATCAATTAATTGATCCTATTTTGAGCTACGGAGATGTAGAAAGGGGTTTTATTAAAAGATGATGACTTTGAGTTCTCCTAAAGGATTTAGCACTTTTTTCTATACAACCATAAAAGAGGGAAAGAATGGGTTCAGAGATGAATCATTGGTAGGAGCAGAAGCAGAAGAAGGATGAATCGAGATATCTGGAACTACGAACTAGTAATTATTTGCTATAGAGCAATAACCTCCATCTATTACGAAATGCACGAGCTATTTCATAATTCAATAATATAATCTCTATGCATGATTCCCTAGGTTCTGTGCTATTCTTTATCAAAAAGAAGAAATAGTTTCGATCCTAGTTTCGGATCGGAATGGATGGATTGGGATGTTTATAAGGTTGAGCTACCAGAAATGTAGCATAATGGTAATGCTGAAGTGTATCCTTACAAAAAAAGATGAAC